TGAAACAATTTGGTGTCTAAGGTGTTCTACTCCACTAAGTTGAGTTTTACCTGGACTCCCACCTGGACTTGGGACGTCTTTTCCTCTTGGAACAGGTTTAGATTACGACTACGGAGATTCAGTGAAGGCTTTATGCACATCTACTGATTGGATTGATAAACCTACGGACATTCCTAGTAAGATAACTGAATTGCAAGATTTTCTTCTCTTATATCTAAATTTCGATTTTTTTATCCGTGGAATAAGGGAAAACGGATACCCAATATGCAATGAGTAAATATGATTTGCATCTCAAAAAATAAATGGTTCAAAATCATTTGAATAGTTTCTAGTCAATCATGTGGAAAGCTGTATTCGATGAAAGTCGCACGTGCAGTTTGGAGGGAGATCCTCGACTAACTGGTGGATCCACCCTACAATATGGAGTGAAGAAGCCGAAATAGTAGCCTAAGATACCATTGAAATAAGATACCATTGAAATAAGATACCATTGAAATAAAAGAATTGATTGAAATCTGACATATTTATATTCGTAAACTCGTATTACATCGGAGCAGTGTAGTGAACAGAAAGAAAACTATCGAATCAGATCCAATTTATCGTAATCGATTAGTCAATATGCTAGTTGATCGTATCCTGAAAAATGGCAAGAAATCACCGGCTTATCAGATTTTTTATCAGGCTATGAAGCGGATTAGGTAAAAGACAAATAGGAACCCACTGTCTGTTCTGCGACAGGCGGTGCGCGGGGTAACTCCCGACGTAGTGACAGAAACCAAACGTGTAGGTGGATCAACTTATCGAGTTCCCGTTGAAGTAGTACCGGCAGAGGGAAAAGCTTCGGCTATCCGGTGGTCATTAATCGCGTGTCGAAAACGCTCAGGTCGAAGTATGGCTTTAAGATCGAGTGATGAATCAATGGATGCCGCCAGAAATTCCGGTAGTGCCATACGGAGGAAAGAGGAGACTCATAAAGTTGCGGAAGCCAACAAAGCTTTTGCCCATTTCCGTTAGTTTCGGATTCGTTCCAATCCACGATATTTTCGTCGCGGATTGGAACCGGGGCACAAACTATCTGGGAATCAAGAAGCACTACGAAGAAATGGTTGAGTGAGGGGTGAACGACGAATAACGGGTGTCCAATCTAAGCCACAAGTGGGAATTGGCAACTACTTCTCTCTTAGGTTGTTAATTATTTATTAGACTCCTCCTAATAGGGTAGCGGGGGGGGGGGGGCCGATGCAGAGTTGCGGAGTGCCTCGCAAAAAGGCTTGACGCATGACCAATTTTTCAGAGACTGAAATTGATTGGGACGCGCATCGCATGGAGTAAAAATTGTCTGAGATATTGGGAAGAAGCCCCCATATCCGAGAATTCTGGGGACTCAATTAATTTCGGTTGACACAGATTAGTTTTTGTGATATATTATAAATTAACAAGCTTACTAGCCTGGGGAATCACTAATTATTTCTTGAAAACCAAAAATTACCATGACCGCAACTTTAGAACGACGCGAAAGCGCAAGCCTATGGGGTCGCTTCTGCGACTGGATTACCAGCACCGAAAACCGTCTTTACATCGGATGGTTCGGTGTCTTAATGATTCCCACCTTGCTAACCGCAACCTCTGTATTCATCATTGCTTTCGTCGCAGCTCCTCCTGTAGATATTGATGGTATCCGCGAACCCGTTTCTGGTTCTTTGTTATACGGTAACAACATTATCTCTGGCGCTATCATCCCTACTTCTGCAGCTATTGGGTTACATTTCTACCCAATCTGGGAAGCAGCTTCCGTCGATGAATGGCTTTACAATGGTGGTCCTTACGAACTTATCGTTCTTCACTTCCTACTTGGTGTAGCTTGCTACATGGGTCGCGAATGGGAACTAAGCTTCCGTCTAGGTATGCGTCCTTGGATCGCTGTTGCGTACTCGGCTCCTGTCGCAGCTGCTACCGCCGTCTTCCTGATCTACCCAATTGGTCAAGGAAGTTTCTCTGACGGTATGCCTCTAGGCATTTCTGGTACTTTCAACTTCATGATCGTCTTCCAGGCTGAGCACAATATCCTTATGCATCCCTTCCACATGTTGGGTGTAGCTGGCGTATTCGGCGGCTCTCTATTCAGTGCTATGCATGGTTCTTTGGTAACTTCTAGTTTGATCAGAGAGACAACTGAGAATGAGTCTGCTAATGCAGGTTACAAGTTCGGTCAAGAGGAAGAAACCTACAACATCGTAGCTGCTCACGGCTATTTCGGTCGTTTGATCTTCCAATATGCTAGCTTCAACAATTCTCGTTCTCTGCACTTCTTCTTAGCTGCTTGGCCCGTAGTAGGTATTTGGTTCACCGCTTTAGGCATTAGCACCATGGCATTCAACTTGAATGGTTTCAACTTCAACCAATCCGTGGTTGACAGCCAAGGTCGTGTTATAAACACCTGGGCTGATATCATAAACCGTGCTAACCTAGGTATGGAAGTCATGCATGAACGTAACGCTCATAACTTCCCTCTAGACTTGGCTTCTGTTGAAGCTCCTTCTATAAACGGATAACATCCGTCTGGTTATGCAGCACAACTGGATACCAAATCTCTCAACTTCAGGGGAGGTTTGGTGTCCAATGAGATGAAAGTTCGTGCGGCGGAACGAATAAAAGGAATGGTAGCAGCTTCTCACAATTTCACGACTATCAGTTTCCAACCTTAAATTCTGAAAACTATTTGGAATATCCTTCTGCGATTTAATAGATTACGAAGTTTCCTACTCCGATTTGCAGAATGCTTGCAATCTCCCACCCCAATCTTTTGGATAGAAGAAGGAGTGTATTCCTCATTTCAAAGATTTTCTATTGTCTTGCTATATACATACAGCTAATATGTATGTGTATCAACCGAAGGACCTATCTAGACTGCTGAACGGATAGATCTTGTTCACGTCCGGTGGGGAGCCAACTAAATCAACAGAGGGGGCGGACGTAGCCAAGTGGATCAAGGCAATGGAGTGTGGATCCATCACGCGCGGGTTCAATTCCCGTCGTTCGCCCATCCAATTGGGTAATTCGATCCCATCGCTCCACTTGGAACAGAGAGGAACTGTTAAGGTGGATGGGATTTCTGTGGGTCTCCCCGACAATAACAATTTAGAATTCCCGATCTAATTCCAATTTTGGATACGACTATTCACAGAAATCACTAGACTCGTTTGAAATATGTATTCCATCCTATCTTGAAATTTCCAATATTATTGGTATAATAAATGTGGGAAATAGATAGTATCTACCGCATGAAATTAATATGAAAAGAGAAAATAAGGTAAAAAAGGTGGCAAGAGAAAGCGTAGGAAGTCCAGATTTTTCATCTAAAATTTCGGAGTTAATAGAAGTCAGTCTATTAGATCACTTCTTCGAATCATTGAAAAACCAACATCTCAGAGAATTTTTAATTAGCCCATCTTCCAATTATGAACCTTTTATCAGATTATCTGACTTGTGATTTCTAAGTTCACTATTTCTACGCAATCTGCGTGATTCACTAAAAAGAGATAGTGGCATCACCCTGGAGATGCTGATGTTGCTAACAATACTAATTTCTATGCATTGCTTGAGTGACAAAAGGTCGATCGAAGGAAGTTTTGTACTAACGGGAGTCATTAATGGGGGTGACGGAGTGAGAGAGAAACAAGCGGAAAACCTTGGTGATTTCTCCTGCGACTGCTTCCTCCGATTCGAAAGACCTTTATCTGTTGGAAGGAGTGGAAAGAGGAGAATATCTGTTTCCCACTACTTAGGTTTGAACGAAGATATTTCTGCAGGTTCGACGAAAAAAGAGAAGCAAGTTCGCTATGATGCGATGATTCCTCTGGTTTCCGGTAGATGGAAGGCATGCGTAGTGAGGGGTTCACTCCTTGGCAGAGATATATCCAAGGATGATCCTGAAAGGATTCAAGTATTTTGTAGGGGTAGGTGTTTACAAAATTCACGTAGGTTTTTCAAATTCTACAACTATTTGGTAGTTTCTAAAAACAACCAAAGTGATTTCGATTCGTTATTCTTTTGGGAAAATCGTAACAAGCGAGATCCGGGTCGGTTACAAGCAACACAATTGAGAAACGACTCATTAAGTCCCGTAGTATTAAACTCCTATGACAAGGCGTTACTTGAATCCGGAGATTCAGCAGATCACCAGGGGGATAGATCGGGATTTGATTTCGAGCGAGAAGCCTTTTCCAACTTGTCTTCATTTACGTCTCGTAAGAAAACGACGTCGTTTCGTGGCTGTATATCCGGATTAGATTGTGACAAAAATGGGGAAGAATTTCCCATTCTACACACTTATTCACAAATGAGAGATGGATTAATAAATCGACTCACCAAAATTCTCTCGATAATCGAGAAGTCGAATCTGATTTCTGATGGGGCAATAGTTACTGACGTCAGTAATAGCGTCAAATCTGGGAAAGGATTTCCATTGAAAATGAAGGGCGACGTGCCGCTTACTCAAATATCTGGCAGAAAACTTGGGCTAGCGAGTAGCAGACACCTCAACCTCAGTGAGATTCTCCCAAACTATTTTCAAATATCTTTTTTAGGTATACTTAGAGAAATAAGTAATCGAAGTGAAAATACTACTTTTTTAAACTAATTGAAAGAAGAGAGTAACATACATTCAATATATTTTTTAGTTAGATTGTATGGACGAAATAGAATCATACCTCTCTACTCAACATACATATTTCTTTTCTATGACTATTTCTGCGCATTATCTACTGAATATTTCTTCCAAATCAAATATCGGTTGGATGGCTGGACGGGGATCGGGGAGTACACCGGTGTAACAAGAATTGCAACTGAATAAATAGTATTGAAATGGAAAGATAATGTAGGGCGCCTATTGAACGAATATATTACTTTTCAAATTGATGAGTATAAAAATGTTCAGTCAAATCTGCATAGATGGCTCGATACGACCGAGGATTCGTCTTCTTTCCCCGTCGGGAAAGTCTTAAAGTATGACTTGGAGGAATCAATTTGCCGTGTATCAATAATAAGAAACGAATTACTCAATAATATTGGTGTCAGTCTCGGTAGTAACAACCAACAGAACGAAAAATATTTTCATCGATTTCTCAATGTTTTATTTCTTTATAAAATGATTGTTGCTGAGGTTACTCGCCAGAAAGTTTTGATATATACCATTGATTATTGCATCGGAAAATTGAACGATATAGATCTCGAGAAATTAAACAAGATAGATCTCACGAAGCTTGATCTTTTATCAAGTTTATTCGATGGTTACATTGATGAACAGATACTTTTCCTCAAAACAATTCTTGAGAGAAAAAAGAGTTTATTCATTGAATCCAAACTGTTAGTGAGTAAGAAATCGGTAGGCTTTTCGACCGAGCTGGAACCTGCAGTGAATCCTACTTCTATCGGGTTGCCCCGCATCGAATCTATCCGAGCAGGATTTTCAGGCGATGATTTTTCCATTACGGGGAGGCAATTTTGGAATCTGTTTCTGCATGATTTAAACCGTGGGGGAGGTTCAACTAGAGATATTGGTGAGAATATTTCGAGATACATCTCCGATCAGGTTAATAAACTAAACTTTCTAGACGACTCACCTATACGGAACTGTGCCGAAAGCAACTTTATTCCGAGAATCAAAAGAAATTTGTTTATTGGGAGATGCAACAGTAGTTATCTCAACGTCTTAGAAAACTTCTATGTGGGCTCCGAAGATGAAACCATCTCATCTAATATCATCTCATTTATTCATCCCCAACTGTCGGATTCGTTGTCATCCAACTTATCGAAACAAACAGCGGGGGAGGTTGCTGGTCACGTACTCACACCAATTCAATTTATTTTATCTAATCTGCATGAATCCACAGCATTAGTAACTCATTCAGATGGACTTTCCAACTCTATTTCGGATCTGAAGAGGTTACTGGCGGGTTTGAACTTATCTCCTCGTGAAACGATAGAGTCATTTCTATATTCGTGCAGTAGCGATGGAGTTTCTTTGGAGAAAACGTCGATAAACTCCGATTCGTCGTCGGATCGGCAACCCCAACCTCGTCTCAAGAATCTGGTATTGGATCGAGTCTATCAGAAGAATTTGTCTATTAAGTATTTTGGGGAACCGGAAGAGTTGGAAACATCTTATTGGTCGCTAAGACTCCCATTATGCAACGATGTAACATCGAGATCTATAGCAGAATCGATTGGAAAGGAGGTTGCGTACGAAGATACGGACTTTGCGGATCAATCTATACGGAGGGAGGCTATTCGTCCATCCAACTTTATCAATTTCAATGAATTATTAAAAGATTTGAACAGATATAAGATCTCTTGGATCTTTTGGAAAGACAATATCGGTGAAAAATGGAGCTTATTTAGAGATTACATACCTTGGTTTTTTACCCCCACCTGGTGGAAATACTTTTACGACCTGATTAGAGAAACATATCCAGAAATAGGACTTAAAATAAGTTATGACTCAAATCATAATTTTCCTAGAATTTATAAAAGAATGGCTGAAGATGTAGTAGATGGTGCGAAAGCCTATTTATCCCAAAGACTGCAAAGCCTAGGATTGAGATTCGACAACGATTCTATCAATACTATAGTATCCGAGATAGGTCTTCTTATTTTCGAAGAAATTCCTGATGAAGCGGAGATTTTACATTCGGGAGGATGGTCAGTATCTCAATTTTCCACTAGGTCTATCTCCCATTACTTCATCCTTTCAGTATTAATTGTTCTTGCATTATTCAAACACCCATTGTCTGCCGTTTCGGGTTCCAATTCCTTTCATTTATGGAAACGTTTCAATACTATTGAATATTTGACAGACCCAACGCGTGGATCCTATTTGAAAGAGGTAATGCATTCCCCTTCGACAAGCTAAATGTCAACGAGAGATCTATTAATCTATTCTTTGAATAGATTCTTGAATTATATAAATAATATAATCTTTTTCTTCTTTGTGAAAGATGAAATCGATTCATGGATATTTCATAAAGAAAGCCCCGATATCCTAGATAGTAAGAAAGAACTACTGACTCAACATTTAGTGACGAATAAAATTCTTTATAGGTATGTGTCGAAATTGAACTCTAATTATGATTTATTGAGCAACGAGATTTCTCATGAACCTTATCCACAAGAGAGATCTAATGTTTTGGCATACTTACGTCAATTCTGGCGAAATGATCTATTGAGTCACAAGATCCGTAAGTTGGATCCTGCGGAGAAGTGGTCTTTTTCCGCCCTCGAGAGAAATATTCTATTTTCAGTAACAACGAGACGAAGAGGCAGTCTACTAAATATGCCATGTCATGACATACCTATCTCACTCCAATCGGGATTACTACCATCTAAAGGAATTTTGCTAGTAGGACCCATAGAAACTGGCCGATCTTCTATTATTAGAGATGTAGCATTCGATTCCTACTTTCCAGTGGTGAAACTACCAATGAAAAAGCTGATATACAACCGATCCTTTTTCAATAATGTACGTGGAAATTTCATTTCGAAAGAAAGCGTACACCGATTAAATTTCGTTTTTGAAATGGCGAAAGAGATGTCTCCCTGTACACTATGGATTCAAGATATTCATGAATTGAATATTCATCGTTCGTATCATAAGCTAGAAGCTGATCCCAAATTCTTACTTTGCCAAATATTGAAAAGTATTGGTGACAGGCGCGGCAATTCTAACATGCGCAAGAATGTTGTTATCGCTACGACTCACGTACCTGCGAGGATAGATCCAGCTCCAATAGCTCCGAACCGGTTAAACTAATTGATAAACTTTCGAAAATCCAACGGGTATCAACGTCAAAAAGATTTATCAATTCTATTACGTATAAAAGGTTGCGAAATGGGGGCTAATCCGTCCCTTCCTCTTATTGAAGGTACTGGGTCTGGAACTACGGGTTATAGTAGACGAGATTTATTCCTCCTTGCTAATGAGGCGTTATTAATAGGTACTTCCAAAAGAAGTAAGATTATATGTAGCGACGCAATTGAATTAGCTTTGCATAGACAACATTCGACTGCTAGTGATATGGGCAATGGGATAGAATCCGGTTCCGAATGGGACATCTTTTCTCACGAAATAGCGGAAGCTACCTCAAAGAATAGTTTGATAGATACTTATCTCACGAATACATATATTGGTCGTAACGCGTTAAAGATGCGATTTTATTATTTGTCTAACTGGTATGTGGAACCTTCAATAACCGAGTCAACATTTAACGAATTCACTCTATTTTCGCATATCCTAGGGATACTAGCTGGATTAGTAGCTCGCGATTCGCTCCAAATGGATATGAGAGAGAAAGAAAATTTCATTGTTATTGACAAACTCGTAGAGAATGACTTGAACCTAGCTTGTGGTGTACTAGAAAACCTCTCGACTAATTTTTCACGTTCAGAAATTTGTAGAGACGGAAGTCGACGCGGTAGTAGTCTTTCCCTTTCCGTTCCTATCGGTAAACCCAAGTATTGTTCAGGTGTAACCTCTCCAAGTCGTTCTTCTAAATTTATGAGAAAGGGAGGATTTAGCAGTCTAACCGACTTCGAACTGCAACAGTCACCCGAACTAATAAACTCAAGTCCGACGGAAGTGTCGCGCGAGATCACTTGGTCCCATAAGGCTTGGCGTCTCCGTTTCCTGCGAAGCGGGGCTTATGAATTGATGAGGGTATCATCTGAACCCAATCATTTGTATAATTTAATTCTTCTTTACCAAAATCGGAATTATATACCCCAACAAGATTTCGAATTCAATAAGATTAAGGGTGACAAAAGTAAATGGTGTGATAAAAGCGGATATCTATTTAGTTTTGAAAAATCTGCGACTAATGTGACAGATAAATTTGTTAAAAGATTGGAAAACCGGTTGGATAATATGTTGTTACGCGAGCAATTTCTCGAATTGGGAATATCCGGCGACTCATCTAATGAATACGAAACACACTGTAATCGATTAGATGAAACGACTCGACTCTTCGGGGGGCGCTTCATCTGGGACCCCATGCTTCTGTTCCAGCCAGATCCTAACATTCCTTCCTCGCGTCGCAGCTTGTTGCCGACGAAAAAACTGGCGCGGAGGCTTTACACCATTTACGGTATGAGAAGGCAGCACCTTAATAAAATGTCAAATAAAAAAATTAGAAATTTCTTTCTCTATAGTGAAGATAATAATGGAGATAATAGTGGAGATAATAGTGGAGATAATAGTGAAGATAATCCAAAATTGAAACCTAACTCATCTATTAAGCGGTGGAATAATCTCCCTTTGGATGAAGAGGAGCGAGATTCCGAATACGTCAAAGAAATTTCCTCTATGGATATACATCTGCAATATCCGCAGACATTTAGTCCCGCTCGCTTTGATTCCTACGTGGTGGCAGAAGATTTTCCAGAGCGATTTATTCGGTTTAGGCTTCTGGTTCATAGAAACAAATGGATGAGGCGAAACCGTTGCCCATTTCAGGATTTTCTTATCTATAATATGTTGCTTGAAATTTATTAATATCTATCCCATCCGTTCCGGTTTGGTGGGGCGTCACTGGATCAAACGACGAAACAATTTTGTTCATGAAAGTTCATAGAACAAATCTTAGATACCCTTCATTCTGTCTAGATCTCTAGCGATATAATTATAAGCCAAATTCAGTAAAAAGAAGATCTATATTTTCCTTTTACTGATAGAAATAATTCTATCGTAGCATATCAAATAGTTAAGGAACTGAAGGCCATTTTCTATATGAGTCTTTCTGCTTAGAAAGAAGATTGAGAAAGGGCAATAGCTTATTCCATAGGGATTTTGCAAAACAGCTTCTTAACATCACGCTTGGAATAGATCCTTTCTAAAATTGTGGATTTAGTCCCCTCCCCAGATGACTTATTGATTCGCTCATTTCAATCATTCAATACACCGGAATTGAAGGGGGGACCCCCAAAACCTTTTAATAGTTAATAGGCAGGGTCCTCGCCTCGGGGGTATTCGAGGGGGGGGGGTAAGAACGTACAAATCTTTTTTTTCCTCAATTGTTAGAGCTGGAAATAAGCACGATAGTGAATCATTCACTGGTTGGTGGATCATGGTCCAACACAATTTGATTTGGCATATGTGGGAAACACAACTACCCAATTACCAGGAATTATTGACGTAGATTCGAACGAATCTCCCCGGGTAGGATTCGAACCTACGACCAATCGGTTAACAGCCGACCGCTCTACCGCTGAGCTACCGAGGAAAGTGGTAGGGGATTCAGTCTCATACGCACTCAAAGACCTTTGTTCCTTTGTTCTTTGAGTCGCTTCTAAATCTGTAAAACGTTAAGCTTTCTCCGACATTTTGTGAAGTAGACTTCGCGTACACCCTAACTCCCATTATAGGAGGAGGCGGCGGCGGTGGCAATCCCATTTGAATGGAAGGGTATCCGAATCGTGGGAGAGGGGGGGGGGGCAACCGATCGAGGTCGAGATCAACCCCACAAGCCCCCCACGATCTGTATCGATCGGTCACCAATTAGTACTTCCTATTCCCCCCCCTCCAAGAAGCATAGTAGAATAGCCGCAGGATTCTCCTACCTCATAGGAAGAAGTAATATCTTTGAGAAATAGAAGTAGCAAAAATAAGAAAGATAGAGATGGGGAAGATGAACAATAGTCGGGAGAAATGAACACGAATTGGAGCTTCGCGAAACGAAAGTAGCAGCTTACGGCAAGGGCGGAATCGGAAAATCAACAACTAGCTGCAACAGGGAAATAGTTCCAATAATTAATCCAAATAGATATTGAGATATTCTACCATTTTTTCCGCGTCGTATACCCTCCCCACTGAAGAGATTTGATGTGCCAGTTCCGTTAATAAATCCATCAATTATCCATTGATCAAAATGCAAAACAAGCTTACTAATTAGGATTACGCCCCGTGTGAAGTAGATGTTATAGTAATAATCGATATAACCCCGACTTGTGGACCAATTTTTGGTAGAAAATAAAAAAGTATTTAATAAATTTTTACTTCTGAACTTTCCAGAAATTTCTGTATTGACAAGTTTATCAACTTGTCCATAAGCTTTGTAGGAAATTGAGAACCCAATGAGAGATAAAATCAGTAGGGGGGTTGAGCTTATTAATATTTCCGTCAAATTTTCAAAATGTTTATTAATTTCGAAGAGAGACGGAAGAGAAATCAGCCAGTCAAACGGGAGGTCCATACCAGCTCCTTTTTGAATTGGATAAACTCCTACCAATCCAGCGAATACAGTGGGTGTCGCCGAAATAATCAGAGGCAATACCATACAGAAATTTGATTCTCGGGGATGTAGCAAATTTTGCCCAGAAAAGGTTTGAATTGCTTCTTCGCAAGTGGGATCCCCCGCAGGGGGATGGGCGGTCAGAGAATTTATCGTTTCTGTAACTTCATTTCGTTCCATATCTGTTATGGATATAAAATTATTATGGGTCTGTTTGGTAAATGATTCCGATTGGGCCCCACCCCACGAAGTGATAGTAACTTCAGATGGGAAGAAAGTATCGAAACCGATGTAATTTATCTGATTGGCACGAAAATTTCCTTCAAAAGTTAAAAGGTAAATACGAGACGTATAAAACGCGGTAAGTCCTGCCGTAATAGAAGCTGTCAACCCAAGATAAGGGGAGCGCAGCCAACTTTCGGTAATAGTTTGATCCTTAGACCAGAAGCAGGATAGCGGGGGTATGCCACATAAGGAAAGGGTGCCCAGAAGGAAGGTAATTCCAGTAATTGGCATGTGTTTCCGTAATCCACCCATTAGAAACATGTTTTGACTTCTACTAGGAGAGTATCCGACCACCTCTTCCATGGAATGAATAACTGAACCAGAGCCCAAAAATGACAAAGCTTTCGAATAAGCATGTGTAATGAGATGAAACAAGGCGGATTGAGAAGCGCCGATACCCGAAGCTGGTACCATATATCCTAACTGAGACATGGTAGGATAGGCCAGACACCTTTTTAGGTCTTTCTGAGCAAGAGCCAATGTGGCACCTGACAAGGTTGTTACTCCGCCTACCCAGGAGATAGCATACGTAGTTGCAGGTAATATCGAAATAAAGTTGAAAATTCGAACTATTAAGGAAATTCCGGCGGCCACCATAGTAGCTGCGTGAGTAGGAGCCGATATGGGCGTAGGTCCTTCCATGGCATCTGGTAGCCATACGTGAAGTGGAAATTGGGCAGACTTGGCAACCGGACCTAAAAAAAATAAAAAGGCAATCGTATTAGCAAAGATCGGATTGATAACGCCACTGCTACTTAATTCGATAAATCAGTCACACAATTCGGAAATCTCGAAGCTACCAGTTATCCGGTAGATGCCTAATATACCCAGCAGCAACCCGAAATCTCCTATGCGATTGGTCACAAAAGCTTTCTGACAAGCATTTGCGGCACTCGATCTCGCAAACCAAAAACCTATTAACAAGTAAGAACGCATTCCAACTAATTCCCGAAATACGTAAACCTGTATCAGGTTGGGACTAAGAACTAACCCCAACATTGACGCGGTAAATAAACTTAGGTAAGCGTAAAAACGTGCGTATCCCTAGTCGTGACACATGTAACTATCGCTGTGAACCATCACTGAAATACCCACGGTAGTAACTAATATTGCCATAACAAGAGTAAGAGGATCAATCGAAAGACCTATCTTCAAATGGAAATCACTTCTCGGAATCCGGGCCCACAAATACTGCTGGATGGAGTGAGTCGCAGCTTGTTTCCAAAATAATGAGAAGGAAACAAACATAGCGATGGCTAACGAAAAGGTGTTGATTGCAGCGCACGGGCGCCGTAAGCTTCTTGCTGCTTTCGGAAAGAAAAATGAAAGGAATCCGGTCAAACAAGAAGCTATCAACGGACACAGAGGGATAATAAAAGCATATTTATTTGAAAGTTCCACGGGCGTATTAAATCCAAATTAAATTTGTTATCGTTTTCAACTTCTTCTGATTAGGAGTCAAAAATAAAAATCTGAGAACAATATAAAATAGAATATATGCTAATTATTTAATTAATGTTTAATTAGACGAGAAATTTCATCTGTACGGTTTTTTCAGTTTTATGTTTAAAAATATATAAAAAACTTGACAATATTTGAAGATGCCCGAGATACTTATTTCAGATGATTCGAATTTGAATAGGTTTGCAAATCATACCCTCATTGTTTCTTTCTTTAGTATTAAAAATAAAACGGAGATATAAAAAGAGAAAATTAGGATGAATAAATATGCAGTAATTGACATCGGCGGTAAACAACTCCGAGTAGAACAGGGAAGATTTCACGATGCTCAGCACTTCGCTCCGGTTCGACACTCGTTGACGTCCAATATGAAAATATCGATAAATCGGGTTTTACTTATTCGTCATGGATCTGGCATCAATTTTGGCTATCCGTGGTTGGATGATGCAGCTGTCAGAGGCAGAATCTTACATGGTTGTTTCAAGAAAAAACTAGTGATACAGCGGATTCACTCTAAGAAGAAAAAATGACGAACTTTTGGATATAGAGAAAATGCGACTCGATTCGTGGCTGATTCCATTGATTTCGGTGGCAAAGACCTAAACAGATCTTAGCTAGCCTTTCATATTGAGTCAAGAAGTAGATACTTATAAAGTCGACGTAGCGACATAGAATTTCATGGTTTTCTTATTTCTCCTCGTTCGCGCTCATTTCTATTTAGTTTTTCTCTTATTATATCTACTCTATCGATACGTATCAACATAATTTTAAGCTACTTGCAAAAAAGTGATAGATATATGGCAGTCCCTAAGAAAAGAACCTCCAGATCGAAGAAGAAAATTCGTAATCGCGCATGGAAAACTGGACCTACAGAGGTAGTGTCAAAGGCTTTTTCTTTGGCCCAATCTGTATTAACCGGTCGTTCGAAAAGTTTTTACTATATGACGGAAAAAAGAGATTCGCAGAGAAATTAGGAGTATTTTTTTTTTTCCACCGAAAAAGACGTATATATAATACGTATTTAGATATAAACTAAATGACTGGATAAGGAACTTCGGAACGCGAGGGGGTGGTATGACACCAGCCAGTACTGGTACAATTTAGGTTGACATAAACTATAATTTCGTAGTATGAAATACTTCACCAGAAATTCAAAGTATTTTGTTTAACTGTTTCGATACTCGTCGATCATTTTTTACCTAAACTATAACGTAAGTAAACTTGACTAGCAAATATTGAGCTCAGCAGACAAAAGATTGAAACGTGAAACAGGTTTGCTACTGCAGGAGTTAACGATTAAATAATGGATAGCTGCTATTTGATGTCGATAAATGAGGACAGATAAAAATCAAGGTAACAGAAGAAGATAGGGGACTACATTTTATCGAGGTGTGGGCGGGGGCGAGATAAACAACTCCGAAAGAAAATAAGTAGTTAGAAATATTCATCTTTTGCTTTTTTTTCTTTCGGAGCTTCTACTACAGGGCTTGAGATGACGAAACACTTCCAGATGATTTCAGTTCGTCAATTGCTTGCCTATGTCTGTAAAAGCACTAAACCTAGTACTTCTCCATAGACCCGGTTACTCCATGTCCATTCGGAATAGCAGGATTCGAACCTGTGACCTCCATCACCCCAAGATGGCGCGCTACCAAACTGCGCCATATTCCGTTGTATGTGTATAGATATACATAAATATATATCGATTTCTATTTTTATGGCGTTATATACTAGTGCCAATACCACCTCACCTCATAAATCATTTGCTAAGTTAGTACCCTAGCTGGTGTAGCGACCCCTTCCCTTCCGAGGGAGCCCCTCTCTATCTCGTCACTTTCAATACGTTTTGCTAGTATAGCTCCAAATTTTCCACATCTCACACGAGTAGATGTTGACGTACTATTCCAAACTAGTATAAAATAATTTTGCATATATATATATATATACTAAAAGGGAAAAGCCGCTATGGTGAAACAGGTAGACACGCTGCTCTTAGGAAGCAGTGCCAGAGCATCTCGGTTCGAATCCGAGTAGCGGCATTTTAAAACTTTCCAATTTTTACTTCTACATCTTAAATTGGTAAATGAAAACTACCTATCAATATGCAGATAGATATTTTTGTAATATATATGTTAGATCTGGTTCAGGAGACTTTTCAAATCAATGAAAATTAGGTAATAATTTCTATTTAAGTTGTGGAAGCGATAATCTAATCCCTCTTCACGTTAAAGAAAAAAAGAAAAATATTACTTCGGTTTCAATTGATTTAGAGATTATCAAATCAAGTTGGATTGATTTACTGGTTTTCCTTCATTACGATGTATATCTATATGGAACGCGCTTTTATCCACATTTCGTTTTTGATGCTTCTTTCTGCCACTTCGACAAATTCGATCACTTCATTTTACGAATTTGATAGTCTAAGGAGACTTAGCAAGAGTAGTATGGCAATTGCTTTCCTCTGTACGACGGAGCTTTCAGTAACTCGATGGTTCCAAACTAGGCACCTACCACTGAGCAACCTGTACGAGTCGTCGATGTTTCTTTCATGGAGCTTTTCTTTATCATACATAATGTTGGAAGTCAGAAATCAGAATGGGTTGTCGGGTGCAATTACAGCGCCGAGTGCTATGCCGACTCACGCCTTCGCTACTTTAGGTCTCCCCGAAGGGATGCAGCAATCCACGCGATTAGTACCTGCCTCGCAGTCTCATCGGTCGATGATGCATGTAACTACGACGCTACTGAGTTATGCAACCCTGCTGTGCGGATCTTCGTCGGCAATACCTCCACCGAGTATTTCTCACAGTGAAACGAGAAATTATCGCATCTTCGACTCAAGACACAATTACTGCAGCACCTCATTGAAATTGAGCACTCCCAGCAGAACTGATGTACGGAGTTTCCTTTATCCATCACTCCCAAATTCAAAAAAATGTCAATTAATTAATCGATTAGATAGATGGACGTACCAAATCATAAGTTTGGGGTTCCCTCTACTAACCATTGGTATACTTTCCGGAGCAGTGCGGGCTAATGAAGCTCGGGGATCTTATTGGAGCTGGGACCCTAAAGAAACCTGGGCGCTAGTAACTCGGCCGATACACGCTACTTACCTTCACACTAAAATAACTAACAGGTGGATGGGGGAGGGGCCAGCTGCGGCAGCATCAACAGGTTTCTCTTTAGTTTGGATTCGCTTCTCGGGAGTCAACTTGTTGGGAGTTGGATTACATAACTACGGATGGCTAATGTAGAAACATTTGGTTTACTAGGTTTTTGACTTCACCGAGTAGATAAAATAAAAATTGGTGGAGAAAAAATAGTTACAAGAGAGGGGAACAAAAACAAACAGTTAATAGATGAGCAGAACTGCCTCTACTTGTTTGTCTGTTTTTGTTTCTCTATCCCAGTTTACTTCAACTTATTCTAGCGGTTGCAAACATAAGCAGTTGGGAAATGACGGGTGTACATAATTAAGTATCATTGCTACAGCTAGAATTAACAAGCTACTCTACTGAGTAAGAATCAAGATGAAATCATATTTTCCTGTATCAAATTACTTAATAGGATGTGATTTAGTTAAGTCAGATTTTTCCTACACCTTCACCTCATAGCTGAATATGAAAACAATATTGAGAGCACTTCACTATTCCGTAAAGGTAAAATTAAATTTGGATATGAACCGATACCTAGTATTGGTAGAAGGAGACAAGTCGAGGTGAATACCTCCCTTGGACCAAAATCAATTAAATAAGGATTTGATTCATTAGACAACCTGTAACCATAAAACATTCGGCGTAACATGGATAACAAGTAGATGGAAGCCAATACTGTACCAGTTGCCTCCAACACTGTAATTCCTGCCTTAAATAAAAATGAGTATTGCTTGCTGGTGATAACTCCCGGAAATACCAATAATTCCGATACGAAACCGCTCATTCCTGGTAATGCGAGAGATGCCAACGAGAATGCACTAAATATGACAAATAGTTTAGGCATCGAGGTTGCTATTCCCCCCAATTCATCAAGAAGGGAGGTACGCGTCCTATCGTAGCAGGTGCCCGCGAGGAAAAATAGCGCCGCACCAATTAAGCCGTGGGAAATCAGTTGCAATATGGCTCCATTAATACCTGCGTCTGTCACGGAACCAATTCCGATTGCTACAAAACCCATATGGGAAATTGACGAGTAGGCTATCCTTCTCTTGAGATTACGCTGACCCATAGAAGCTAGAGAAGCATATACAATCTGAATTGCTCCGAGCAATATCAGCCATGATCGAAAGAAAAGATGCGCATGGATCAGTAATTCCAAATTGATTCGAATCAGTCCGTATCCTCCCATTTTTAATAATATCCCAGCTAGTAACATGCATGTGCTGTAATGTGCCTCCCCATGAGTGTCCGGCAACCAAGTATGAAAAGGGAATATAGGCAATTTCACCGCATAGGCAATTAAAAAACCTAAATAGGGAGCAATTTCCAACGATATAGGGTATGACTTACTCATCAAAGCTTGAATGTCGAAAGAGGGTACCTCGTTTCCATAAAAACTCGTGGTTAAGGCTGCTACCAAGAGGAAGATGGAGCCACCAGCCGTGTATAAGACAAATTTCGTGGCCGAATATGGACGTCTTTTCCCGCCCCATAAGCATAGAAGTAAATAGACTGGAATCAGTTCTAGCTCCCACATGAAGAAAAAAAGTAAGATGTCGCGGGAAGCAAACAATCCAATTTGACCGCTATACATAACTAACATCGAGAAATGGAATAGCCGTGTATTACGAGTGATCGGCCAAGCCGCTAAGGTTGCCAAAGTGGTTACAAAACCCGTAAGTAAAATAAGACTCATGGAAAGTCCGTCGATACCTAATATCCAATGGAAATTAATGGAGTTTATCCAGTTGAACGTCTCTACTAACTGGATGGGTTGGAAATCAAATTGAAAGTGGCAATGAAAAATATAAGTAATCAGCAAGAATTCCAATATGCAGATTCCCGGAGTATACCATCGAATGATTCTGTTTCCATCACGAGGCAGAATTAGAAGCAAGAAACTGGCAGAAATTGGAAAGAGAACGATCGTTGTTAGCCGAGGTACATTACTCATCATGAATAAAAAATAATTAATAGAAAATAATTTATGATACAAGGGGAACTGTGTGGGCCAATTACAACGACTCGTACTCGGACTTCATAATCCTGAAGCTTCGAGTACAAGTCAAAATAATTGAGTAACTAAATTTTATGTTTCGTTGCTAGTAGGCTAGACCCATACTGCGGGTGGTTTCAGCCCCTAGATAGACGCGTACACTCAAAAAATCTGTTGGACAAGCAGATTCACATCTTTTGCAACCTACGCAATCTTCTGTTCTAGGAGCAGAGGCTATCTGATTCGCCTTGCACCCATCCCGGGGTATCGTTTCTAACACATCCGTGGGACACGCCCTCACACACTGGGTACAACCGATACATGTGTCATAGATTTTCACTGAATGTGCCATTGGGTTTACTTACTCCTATCAAATTCGCGTACCAATTTTTTTTTTCTAGTAAAAAGGTTGAAATGATACTTTATCCTCTTCGTCTCTTACGCAGATACCTACCTCTTCTCATCGAGTAAAACATTTCTCTTTCTTTTTAAATTTATCTGATTGGATCCCATTTGCTTTTTGAAAGCCTGCCCTCCCCCTTTTTTTTGAAGAATAAGTTGATTATTTGTAACACATAATATGGGGGAAGGTATCCAAACAATTTAATAGATAGAGATAATGAACAAAAAATTGATTAGATTGATAAAATCACTTCATCTATTTATCAATCACCATTTTAACAAATTAAATTGATCGATACGAGTAGATCTTCTATTTCGCTGAGGAGAAGGAGCAGTAGCTAACCCGGTGGCAGCCTCGGCAGCCGCAACGGCTATCACGAATATGGTAAATAGCTCCCCCCCCGCCTGCCGATCTTTTAATAAATTTGAAAATGTAATAAAATTTGAATTAACTGCATTAAAAATTGACTCGAGACTCATAAGTGCCCTAACCATATTTCTACTCGTAATTAGGCCGATAAATCCGACGCACAAAAGGTAGGCAGCTAAAATTAGTCCGTGTTCAAACATGATTTATTAAAGTTCTCCCCAAAGATTTTGGTAAGTCAAAATTTTAGCAAATTTTCTATCTTTTTATTTTCGAGGAAATTATATTTAATCAAAGAAATGGGGAATTGTTGCGAGATGATGAAGAAGATGATTTCTTATCAGTTGTAATTGTGTCCTCGTCACGCGCTGGGTTAATTGCTCCCACCAAAGCAACTAAAAGAAGTATTGAAAGAAGCTCAAACGGAACTAGAAACTCACTCAGTAATTTATACCCGAGTTGGTGGGTATCGATCGTGGGTTTACCTGCCGAAAGGGTCTCCGATTGATTGACAAAACTGATATCAAACCATTTCGTATTACAAATTGTATTAACCAACGCCAGAAAGAGCACTCCGCAGGCTCCCGAAGCGGTGAAGTACCCCACGCCCCGAGTAGTAGAACCGGATCGCATCGGTTTCTCGGTAACCATTACAGCAGACACAATTAATACATTTATAGCTCCTACATAGACAAGCAGCTGTGCGGCAGCTACGGAATCAGCATTCGATACGAAATATGATAAAGATATACGGGTGAAAACCAGTCCCGAAGAGAAAGCAGAATGAGCCACGTTAGCAAATGATGTCGCGCCCAAACTTCCCAGTAGAATACCTGATTCTATTAGTGACAAAATAAATTCATGAATTAATTTAGATAGATTCGTTGGACACAAGTACTTAAATATTTCATGAGATTTCTACCTATATTTCGTGCTTCTTCTTCTTCTTTTTCTTTCAGTTACAAATAACCAAATAAGTAAAATCACCTTTCAAACTATCCAATTAAATTACAGGTTACTAATTAGATATTAAGTTTTTCACCCCAAAAGGTTCTGGCTTCTGGATAAGAAATTTGACGAAGTCGAAAGCACTTGAATCGAAACATCTTGAGATGTAGAAAGAGGTAAACGCCCCAAAGCCGTTTGATCTTGGTTTAGTTCATGACGATCATAACTGGAAAGTTCATACTCTTCAGTCATTGACAAGCAATTTGTTGGGCAGTATTCGACACAGTTTCCGCGAAAGATGCAAACTCCGAAATCGATGCTGTAGCTTTTCAATCGTTTTTTCTTGATGTCCCTCAGCAAGATCCAATCTACGACCGGCAGATTGATCGGACATACTCGAACACATACTTCGCGGGCAATACATTTGTCAAATTCGAAATGGATACGTCCACGAAATCGTTCGGATGATAAAATTTTCTCATACGGATATTGGACAGTTATGGGTGAACGATTTGAGTGATCTAAAGTAACCGCGAAGCCTTGACCTATGTATTTTGCAGCTTCTACGGCTTGTTGCCCATAACTCCGAAATTCAATTAGTGTGGAAAACATAGAATAAATGAACCCAACCTGCTACTTATTTTTACGTACATATAATCTTATATGTGCGGGAAGATAAGAAACAAACAGCATATTTGTTTCCCTCCCTTGTTAATAAATTAAAAAGATTTGACTTAAACTGAAACTGAAGTAGGGGAGGCCTAGCTTATTAGCAAAAGTTGAAACGAGGCTGTCAGCAATAAATTTCCTGAAGCAATAGGCAAAAGAAATTTCCATCCAAGATCTAGTAATTGATCTATTCTTACCCTAGGCAAAGTCCATCTTGTTAAAATAGAGATAAATATAAATAAATAAGATTTCGGTAATGTAGTGATGATACCCAGCCCCGGTCCCAACACATCGAACGACTCGCTGCTAGAATCTGAAAATAAAGAATCCTGTCCAAGATTTTCGAAGAAAGGAATTGAGGAATCCCATCCACCCAAATGTGAAATTGTTACAAATGGCGAGGAAGCCAACAAATTTGAATGAGAACCAACATAAGATAGACCAAATTTTATTCCCGAATATTCGGTTTGATAACCCGCAACTAGTTCTTCTTCCGCTTCCGGCAGATCAAATGGCAGTCTCTCACATTCTGCTAATGACGAAATAAAAAAAGCTATGAACCCTATGGGCTGACGCCAAAGATTCCACCCCATAAAACCATATTTGGATTGTGTCTTCACTATATCAACTGTACTCAAGCTACCAGATAAGGGTAGTCGACGGCACCCCCCGCCTCTAATTCAAAACCGTACATGAATTTGGAGTTTCATACGGCTCCTCATCAATTTGATAGAAATGAAGTCATGGCGCGTGGTCGTTATCTGTCACTGAAATGGAAATTGCCAACTCAAATTAATGGGATTCCGTTTGCCGCGACAGAGTAGTTGCTTCCGAATCTATCTCAACCTCATCTATTTCTTTTTCGTAAATTGCGATCTGTTGCAAAACTTATCGAGTTCGATGTATATATCTTTGTCATCTCTAAATAGAAAAAATGAAATTACTTTTAACTCCATCTGAAAATGAAAATAAGAGGGACTAGTTTGGCGATGTGCCTGTTGTACCAAGTTCCAAACTAGAACTAAAAGAAAAAGCTCATGATTGACTTTTTGGTCACCGAAACTATCGTGGGGGTTACTTCGTTCCAAGTGGTTATCGTCACAGTGAACGGGACTATACTCGAGACTGAAATTTCTTGTATGCACTACTCAGCTGTCCCTACCGAGGCTGAGTCTACCTCATGTGGGGAGATACTGGTAGAAGCAGATAAAAGTTTTCAATTTTCAACTCTCTTAGGTATCTTGGTGCTCAAGTTGCCCCTAGATTATTACCAAAACTCCCTCTGCTTCACGAACCTCTTGCGCATATTAGTGTTTCTTACCGCTCACCCCTATCTAATCCTAGAGGAAGTCAAGAGAAAGAATGACTATCTGTTCCCGCGTCAAGCCAGGATGGCTCCTAGACCTGGGGTGCGGCATCTACCGCTCGGATATGCATCTACGCCCGTACATGGGGTATGGGATTTGAACTCATAACTGCGAAAACGCCGTTTGATCTCACCCAAATAACTATTTGGTTTATTACTTAACAATATCTCCATACTATTTACTAATAGCTAGAAGTTCTTATTTATTACTTATGTTTAGCGAATCGCACGTAGGGATGCAGGTGATATACACAAGGCCAGGGGTATTTCGTAACTGATAGATTGGGCGGCAGCCCTGAGACCACCTAAGAAGGAGTATTTGTTATTCGAGGCATACCCTGCAATGAGAAGACCCAAAGGTACGACACTTGAAACGGCGATCCAGAAGAAAACACCTATAGCCAGATCGGATAAGATAATAGCTTGGTCAAAGGGTATTACCAGGTAACTTACTAGGACTGGTGTGACCGCAACGGCTGGTCCAACGGTAAATAACCAGGCATCACCTTTGGATGGAATGATGTCTTCCTTTAATAGAAGTTTGATTCCATCTACCAGAGATTGAGTAATTCCCAGTGGACCTGCATATTCTGGTCCGATACGCTGCTGTACCCCCGCAGACACCTTTCGTTCAAGCCACACGATTACCGATACTCCTACCGTGACTCCCGTAACTAAAGTGAGGGTAGAAACTAAAATCCAAATTGATTCAAAAGAATTTGTTGCAACTTCTAACTCATTAACTAATTGAACTAATTGTTTCCTGTAAATTTCGATATCAGTTGTTGCCATTTTAACGATCAACCTCTCCCATAATGATGTCTATACTACCTGATATTGTCGTGATATCTGCGAGCTTCATTCCTCTTATTAGTTGAGTAAGAATTTGCAAATTTATGAAACCAGGTGGACGAATCCTCCACCTCCGAGGAAAAACGCCGCCATCCCCAACCAAAAAGATTCCCAATTCTCCCTTAGGGGCTTCTACTCTTACGTAATGCTCCTGTTTAGGCAACTTAAAAGTGGGAGAAGACTTCTTCCCAACGAATTGGTAGTTGAAGCCACCCCAGTCTATTTCTCCTTCTTGTTGGACGAGACGTCGACCCTCCAAATTTTCATATGGACCTCCCGGAAGAAGTTTCAGCGCCTGTTTAATAATATTTATTGATTCCTTCATTTCGTCAATTCGTACCAAATAACGAGCTAAGGAATCTCCCTCTTCTTGCCACTTAATTTGCCAATCCAGGTTGTCGTAACATTCGTAGTGGTCGAGTTTACGGAGATCCCATTGAACTCCCGAGGCTCGTAATATAGGTCCAGATAAACCCCAACTGATAGCGTCTTGTCTGCTGATGAAACCTATCCCCATTACTCGTTTTAAAAAAATAGGATTCCTTGTAATTAATCGCTCATATTCATGAATTTTCGGAAGACAATAGTGACAGAAGTCTAGACATTTATCTACCCATCCGTAAGGTAAATCCGCGGCAACTCCCCCGATGCGGAAATAGTTGTGCATCATTCGCATGCCGGTAGCAGCCTCAAACAAGTCATAAATCATTTCTCTTTCTCGAAATATATAGAAAAATGGAGTTTGCGCACCAATATCTGCCAGAAATGGCCCAAGCCATAACAAATGCGAAGCTATCCGGCTTAATTCGAGCATGATTACACGTATATAGCTAGCTCTCGCGGGTATTTGAATATTTGCCAACCTCTCCGGTGCATTAACCGTTACTGCTTCGGTGAACGTGGTAGCTAGATAATCCCACCTTGTTACGTACGGCAGGTATTGCAAAGTCGTCCGGTTCTCAGCAATTTTCTCCATCCCCCGATGCAGATATCCCAGGATTGGTTCGCAATCAACAACATTTTCACCATCTAAGACGACAACAAGTCGAAGAACACCATGCATAGATGGGTGATGGGGGCCCATGCTTACTGTAACTGGATCTAGTTCTTTAAGATGCATACCCGTAAATCATTTCCTTTTCAGTAAATATCATGGGATCTAGCTTCGCCAGAAGAAGTTGCGCCAACTACGACATGTCAAAATATCAAACCTCTGTTCACTCTTTAACGCCCCTTCAAACCTCGAATACCCAAATTTTTTATAATTTGGGCGTATAGAGCTATATTCCCATCGGATAAATAAATTAAGAGACGCTTACGTTTACCGAGTAATTTTATCAAACCTCTTCGGGAGGAGTAGTCTTCGGAGTGTGATTCCAGGTGGGAAGTTAGTTTCGAAATCTGGTGAGTCAAATAGTAAATTTGGGAGGCGGTGAACCCAGTATCTTTGTTCCCACCGACTAGCTGCACGTCAATATATTTATATTTATCCGTAGTAATAATGATAATAATTACGATTGCTTGTTCCATCTCAAGTCGATTATAAACTGTTTAGTCAGCAGTTGCAGCAATGGCCCCTTGGACGAAAATGAAGTCCAATTTTTTCACGTGTAATGCGGTACTGCATGGAGTAAACGTGGGCATCTATGTCTCACGCACAGTTACAGCTTCTGTCGCGACTCATATTAGATATATCGTGCAATTAATTGAAATTACCTTCGTTTGGATAATTCCAATTAATTACGCACATGTTCAAATCTCTGTGTTGCGCTTCATACCCCCTCGCTCCCGTCAATTTCTAATAATAGGATACATTTGAATTTTAAGTATTGCAAATCGGCTCCCAGTAATGATGTTGAAACAGAATCTACCGGTGCAAGCTAATTCCTCCAGACGGTGGCTCGGCCACAGGAATCGTTTAACTCTTTGAACTTCCCTTAGTTCCGAAGGCTCACATTCTTCGCTACTGCGGGTCCGTTCAATTTTCGAGATAGAATCGAATTTCAAGTCGAAGTAGTGTGCTCCTGGTTTTGAAGACCTCGAAATTAGCAGAGATCGAAGGAATCGGAATTCACGTCGACGTCGCGCAAGCAAGAGATCTTCAATGTTATAAATATGAGACCGCCTTTTGTTGACTTCTGTGGCTATAAGTGATAATTTTGAGATATATGTATCACTATAGATTTTCCTGTATAGTTGTTTTCCGACTCTGCCTCTCAACCTAGACTTGAATTTCAACAATGGATTCATTATTTTGTATACCAAATTTTGATCATCAAGTAATATCGATAAACGATGAGCTGAAGGGATAGACAGGTCATAGAAAAGACCAAGTTTCGTTGTTGCGTTGAAATATAGGTCTAATAGCTCGGAATCTACATTGGTATTCGCACAAAGTGTGACGAGGTCGCGATCATCTCCTAACATTCTCGTGAGAGCTGTCAGACTTCTCAAATTTTCCAGTTTCGTTTCAGATTTCCGTTTCCACCGAAATAGGTAGTCCATATCTTCTCTTTCATCTAGCATTACTTCGTACAGTTCATCGGATACTTTTTGGAATCTACGAGTTATATCTGGTACTATGCCATATGTAGTATTATCCTTCAAAATAGGATCTCTGGACCTTCTTGTTTTCTTCTTGAAAGAACTTTTTGTTCTTCCAAAATCTGTAACTAGCCACGGCATCAAATCAAACTTAGAGTTGAGTGTAATCTCTGAATCAGAAGTGCATAAATTAGGTAATCTATTCACCCCCCTCCGCCTCACTTTAGTAATTTTCGAAATACGAGTTTTACAATGGAACCTTTGTGCGGTAGCATCTTGTCGCATGGAAAATTTTTGCACATCTCCATTTCGTACAAAATCGATGAAACTTTGTAATAGATATCTACGTTTGCGAAGCTTACTTAGATTTATAATTCGATCCCTAAGTAAGGGTTTTCTGGCATATATAGAGTAATTATGTAACTCATCTCGAAGGACGTGACATTTTCGTTCACTTGCGATTTCTTCTTCAATGTGACTGAGTTCGTCTAAGCAATCGAAACTAATTTTCCATCTGTGAGGTGCTACGTCGCGCCACAGTGTTAATGGCAAGTTACAGTTGGAGAAGCAATCTAACCATTTATTCCAATTACTTGCGTCTAGATCACGTAACTTCTTTAATAATCCCCATTCTTCTATACAGTTCAAAACGTGTTCATTGTAAAACTTCTTTGCAATTTCGCTAGTTGCCTTGCCAAACGAGATATCTGTGCAGTTACTCATTTCACTTGGGCTTGAAACGGTTGAGTCGTACCTAACGAAAAGCCCCGAGGAATTTTCCGAATAAGCCAAAGATTGCTCAGGCTGGTAAGGGGTTAAACTATCACTCCAGTTCCCGTTACTTCCAGTTCCTCCCTCAAGATTGCTCCCGCTACCAGTCGCCAGTAATTTCAGGTTTAAGTTTTCCTCCACACTTAGATCCCAAATACTATTGTAGAGATAAGCTTGAGATAATGATTGAGTTTTGTCAAACTGTGACAATCTACTTTTCGGTCTGAAAAAAGCTACATCTGTTTCTTGAAGAGTGATATTAATTACTTCTACTAGTTGCGTGCGCAACGAGACAAGTTCGCCGAAGTAATAGTAAAAATCTCTGTTAACTTTTAGATACGAAATTGATGCCGCGGAAATGAATTTCTCAACTGCTTCTGCAACCACTACATGTAATTTGAAGATTATCTCCTTAAAACCTTTTAATTCTTCCTCATCGAATTTTATAGAATTGCTGAGGTCTGTATTTTCCAATCTGTAATCTAAAGTTAATTTACCAACTTGAGTTGTTTCAGTATCTGGTTGATCTACATTAACCCCCTCGTCTAATGGATTTGATAATCCGGTTACGTCACTATCCGCAACGAATTCTTTACTAGTTGATTTTCGAGTAACTAGTTGTTTATTAATATTACTAACTGGTTGCACTTCCCCGACGATATTAACAGATCGTCCATTTATTTTATCAAAATTTGAATTTATTTTCACTACTTCATCTGCGTCGCCACTAAGTACAGGCTTTATCCGAGTATTATAAGTTGAGACGAAGTCAGCTGAGACCCCTCCGGGTTTAAAAAATAGATTGAACTTCCTTAATAATATTAAACTTGGTTTCAATATTTTTCCCAAATTGAATTTGGAATCGAGGAAGCGATAGGCTTGCTTGGTTCTTAACGAGAAGTTATCCTTGCAAATTTGAATCAGTTCCTTTCTCACAGGCTTCCAGAATGAGGGTTGTTTTTGGATACTTCCAAAAGGTATATCTGTCTGATATCCTAAAGCAGTTAAATAAGTAAATCTAGGCCTCTTTTGTTTCAACTTCTGCTTATTTGTTGATTTTCGATCCTCAATTAATTCAGCTTCCATATATTTTTTCCGAGGAGTCAGTCGTTTCTTATTTCCAGCCGAGTGCCAGGGCTTTAGCCGAAACGGATATGCAATCTTTATTTGTATACCTTCCCTCAACCAGCGGGGGGGGAGTTGATCCTGCGAAAATTCCTCACCATCAAACGTACAGTTGATATGAATTTCCTTTTTCCATTTCATCCAGTCTTTATTCCATTCGGAATTTTGCCGAAGCAATATACGGCCAATAGTTTTGGAAACTATAAGTACAGGTAACTTTACAAACTTGCGAAATCTAGACTGGAAAACCAGCATGTAACCCCTTCCATTATGAATGGGACCTATGTCTGATCTAGCCGCTACAGCTGAACGAGCAAGTTTCGACTGGCTTGAAGTTTTTCCCGTCAATGAAAAGGGAGTTAGTTGTTGCCCAAATTGGTAACCCGTAATCTTTTTCGAGCCGGTAAGCAACTTTTCGGTCTCCGAACCCGTTAACTGCTCCACGGGTAGTTTAAGTAAAAGTGGTATTTCCACTAATCTAAGGAAAAAAGCCGACCGCACTTTTTCCTGAAGTGTCTTCCGGAGTAATGTCTTCCGTCTTCTGGACCGCATGGATCCCTTCAAAAATTTCCGTCGGAAGTCAGATATTCTTGCATATCTTTTCACTAATTTCGTTGATCTGGGTTTTCCCTTTGCAAAAGTGAAACCAACATTCCGTAATTTTCTGTGACGGATATCGCCGTCTGCTCCCGGGAAATCAAACTCGGTATCGAAATATAGTTCGTTACTGCGAGCCAGATTTGTACCCAGATCGTCAATTTTGTGGAGTGTGCGTACCCCTTTCCTTGGAGTTGAGGGGCGTCTCCGACCGCTTATCAAAAATATCTTTGATAAGAAAGTTTGATCAAATTTGTAGCAATTTTCTTCCTGTGTTACATAAGTCAGAAATAGTGCCCGATCTTCGGGATCCAAGTTCATTATTTCTTCCCAAGTGACAACGGGCCCGGACGGAGATTTGATCTTCTTTAGAATTTTTTGTACATCATAATCATACAAAACTCGATTTTTGAACATAAATTGGAACATACGTCGAACTCTCACTGGTAAAGTTTCCCATGGCATAGGATTCCTGCTTCCCCGTTTCAATTTCTGATTTTTTGCGGAAATCCAATCTTCGATAGAATTCTTTCTAGTTATGGAGCCACCTCTCCCCTTTCTAATTTTTTTCCTTGTCTCTAACTCATTCCAATTCCATATGGTCAAATCTAACTCATCTACTGTTAAAAATGTTTGTGGGACTGGAATCCGCACACGTAAATTAGTCACGAAAGGGTCGTAAACGTGGGGTATTCTCTTCTTACCCCTAGCTATTAATCGAATTTTTCTTTCCATCGCTTTCGAAAAGGAAAACCCGGTATCCAATAATTTGACTCGATTTAGTAATTCTTTTTGAAAGATTCTATTTTTTACTAAATTTTTTGAAATCCAGCCTCGATATGAGAAATGGGTTCTCTCAAATTTATGGGACCTCGTTATAGTTAGAGATTTCTCTAATTATTTTTCAAAAATTGACAAGCTGGGCAACGTCGCAATGCATAACCTCTGTTTCCCATCACTTAGACACTTCTTGAAGAAATACGTAGATATTTTCCCTTTGTAGAAGCTACTATTTATATCGGATCGGCTATTTCTGATGAATCGATTACCTCGATTCCCTCTTGAAGGGTCGAAAAAAGAGGTAGGCCACGGCTTGAAGAACCACCACAAGAAATCTGGATATTCAGCAATTTCCCAGAAAGACATTTCCTTATCATGGGGCTCATTCATGAACTTTACGGTCCAAAAAGAAACCGGAGCTCTACCCAGATAAATCAACGCATTCGCTACAAAAACAATACTAAAAGTTGTATAGATAGCACGTTTTACCAGTAAATATATTATTGGTGAATCTTTTTCCACACGAATCAAAAGGAGTTTGGACAAGTAGCTGAATGCCATGTGACCAGTTAACCAACCTAAAAAGCTAGTTACTACAAAGATTAAATTATTGCTATAACGGAAGAAGAAGAGGTGGGTTAATCTTGCTAACACAGGATTTGGTAACAGAATGGGATTCAAAATTTGAAACAAAAAACTATTGAAAAATAAACTAATTACTCGTGAATCGCGCAACGAGTTGACGGGACGTAGAATCTGATAATTCGGTAAGTCATTCATTGTTAGACAAAATGCAACCATGTAAGGTATTGCGGCCACGGTTAGCAGATGTGGCTTCGATAGCAATATATAGATTGGCGAACAATATATTGATGAAATAGTTACTAGCTGCGCGAGCATCGAACCACTCAAAGAAACAAGACCGCTTCTATTTCCTCCCAAAAGAAAGGCTCTTATGCATAAAATTTGGGAAGGTCCAACAGGTAGTGTCGCAAGGAAACCGTAGTATAGGCCAAAAAGTATATAGGGACTCATCGATTTTAGCCCAGTTAGTGACAAAATATCTAATATATTTATATTCGTTGTAGTCTTTTTGATGTACGGAATTAACATTCCACTTGTTTCTATCCCTTTGCGCTTCTCCCTCTTCGTTTAAATTCCTCAGTCGCTCGAGATTCCCCATCTCGATATCTATCCCTTCGATGTTTATGTCAATACCATCTATATTATACATACGAATGTAAAATAATACAAATGATTTTTCAAAATCAATTATAGATTTGAACTATAAATTTTATTAAAAAAAGAAAGTTGGATTTCAATTTGTTATTTCTTAATCATGAAATATATGGAAAAAAAAAATAATGAGGTGAACAAGTTTTCCGATTAAGAATTTTTATGGGTGACTACATATCTATATCTCTTCATAATGATTAATTGCCAATTTATAATAATTATTTTTTTGGTAACAGTTTAATTAACTATCTGCTGTCTGTTTCGATAAGCTGCGGCAACCTAAATCACTTCTACGTCGCAGTGGACGAGTGACTAGTTCTAGAGCGTCCCTAGCATTAACAAATCCGTGGATTTGCGCAAATGTAAATTCGACCGACCATTTAGTATCTATATCTCTAGCCTCTAAGGGATTAGCGTGAGCCATTCCAGTAATTGCCAAGTCTGGTTGTAGCTCATGCATACGTTGCACCTGACTGTAGTTGTCGGGTTTTTCAACAATCCGAGGCATGGGCTTACTCATCTTCTTACAGGTATGTTGCAAAAGCAACAGCTCAGCAGCTTGATATCGCCTATCCATATAGGGAATACCTACTTCGTAAACAACCATTCCGCATCGAATTAAAAATCTTGCCATAGAAATTTCTAATAGATTATCTCCCATGAAAAAAACGGATTTACCGGTTACCACTTCAAGATAATCACTAAGAATTTTCCAGATTTGATTCTCTCTTTCTTCGAGGCCATCAGGTTTTACATCAAATACTGAACAAATTTTTTCTATCCAAGCGCGTGTTCCATCGGGACCGATGGGAAAAGGCGCCCCGACCAGCTGGCATTTCCTCCGACGCATCGATGTTGTCGCCGTACGGCTCAAGAAAGGGTTTACTCCGCAGACGTAGACGTTTTCGCCTAAAGCAGGCAGTTCATTGTATTTTTGCGAGGGTAGCCAACCCGATACAGAAACAGACTGGCGCTTCGATTCCAAATTCAGTTGAGAAGCTACACTTGAAGGTAGAGATCCAAAAAGTACTGAACTACATCTATTTAATTTACCCTTTTCTCCAAAAAATTTATTACTTCGGCCGACGTCAGCCACAACATATTCAGCTGCGTCTTCCTCATGTTGGTGCGTAATACGAGGATTACATTCCGGACATCGATGCGTCATGGCAGCCGATACAGTATCTTCTCCCTGGGTGAAGGCGTGGTCCAACCCGTTTGCTCGTGCAACCACAATTGGTATTCCAATTTGCTTTTCCAATTTGGGCGCTATGCCCTCCAAATCCATTTTCACTATCTCTGTGGTGCAGGTGCCGATCCAAATAATGACACTGGGGTTTCTGTCACTTCTTATTCGTAAGCAAATTCTTTCTAATTCCTTTTGATCATTCAACTGAGCTGAGATGTCTCCCTCTTCTGGTTCCGCCATTGCATAACGAGGCTCCGCAAAAATCGTGACTCCGAGAGCATTCTGCAGGAAGTAACCGCGAGTTTTCGTACCTACTACTAGGAAAGAACTATCTTCAATCTTTTGGTATAGCCAAGCTACGCAACTAATGGGACAGAAAGTGTGATAATTACCAGTTTCGCACTCAAAAGTAGGAATCTCAAGAGTCTTCATGAAAGTATTTCCTCGGAGGAGTATTTAGGTGTATATATTTATACGCAAAGAAGCAGCCTCTTTAGTATCAAATAATTGTAAAGTCAAAAGGAGTATCTTGCTGACTATTTTGAGTTTTCTCTTTCTTTCCCGAATTGGGATTTAAATAGAAATCGGAAAGTAAGCTAAATAATTCTCTATCTGGAATTTCTCGTGGTACGATTCCCTCTGGCTTAGATAAAGTCTAATCCGCTATATTTAAGTAGAAATCACAAACAAAATTCAGATTTGGTTGGCATTCAGCCATTTCAAATAAAGTTTTTCCCTTTACCCTGGAAATGCGAATATCTTCCACTAGAGGTAATACCTCCAGTACGGGCATAGGGCAGGCTTCTACATATTTGTCAATTAAGTCTCTTTCAGATGTTCGGTTTCCCACTAAACCAGCTAGCCGCGAAGGGTGGGTATGTGCCTTTTCCCTGACCGACGCGGCAATACAATTTGCTGCAGAAAGGGCATCGAATCCATTATCAGTTATGATGATACAGTAATCCGCGTAATTCAGTGGAGCGGCAAAACCCCCGCAAACTACATCTCCTAAAACGTCGAATAAGGTAATATCGTATTCATAAAAGGCGTTTGATTCTTTTAATGGCTTCACCGTTTCTCCCACGACATATCCCCCACAGCCCGCCCCCGCTGGGGGTCCGCCAGCTTCTACGCGGTCTACTCCGCCGTAACCTCTATAAATTACATCTTCGGGCCATACGTCTTCGTAGTGGTAATCTTTCGATTGTAAAGTATCTATAATTGTAGGTATTAGAAATCCCGTAAGAGTGAAGGTACTATCATGTTTGGGATCGCACCCAATTTGCAATATTCGTTTTCCCCGTCTAGCTGAAGCTATCGATATGTTGCAGCTAGTTGTTGATTTTCCGATTCCGCCCTTGCCGTAAGCTGCTACTTTCGTTTCGCGAAGCTCCAATTCGTGTTCATTTCTCCCGACTATTGTTCATCTTCCCCATCTCTATCTTTCTTATTTTTGCTACTTCTATTTCTCAAAGATATTACTTCTTCCTATGAGGTAGGAGAATCCTGCGGCTATTCTACTATGCTTCTTGGAGGGGGGGGAATAGGAAGTACTAATTGGTGACCGATCGATACAGATCGTGGGGGGCTTGTGGGGTTGATCTCGACCTCGATCGGTTGCCCCCCCCCCCTCTCCCACGATTCGGATACCCTTCCATTCAAATGGGATTGCCACCGCCGCCGCCTCCTCCTATAATGGGAGTTAGGGTGTACGCGAAGTCTACTTCACAAAATGTCGGAGAAAGCTTAACGTTTTACAGATTTAGAAGCGACTCAAAGAACAAAGGAACAAAGGTCTTTGAGTGCGTATGAGACTGAATCCCCTACCACTTTCCTCGGTAGCTCAGCGGTAGAGCGGTCGGCTGTTAACCGATTGGTCGTAGGTTCGAATCCTACCCGGGGAGATTCGTTCGAATCTACGTCAATAATTCCTGGTAATTGGGTAGTTGTGTTTCCCACATATGCCAAATCAAATTGTGTTGGACCATGATCCACCAACCAGTGAATGATTCACTATCGTGCTTATTTCCAGCTCTAACAATTGAGGAAAAAAAAGATTTGTACGTTCTTACCCCCCCCCCTCGAATACCCCCGAGGCGAGGACCCTGCCTATTAACTATTAAAAGGTTTTGGGGGTCCCCCCTTCAATTCCGGTGTATTGAATGATTGAAATGAGCGAATCAATAAGTCATCTGGGGAGGGGACTAAATCCACAATTTTAGAAAGGATCTATTCCAAGCGTGATGTTAAGAAGCTGTTTTGCAAAATCCCTATGGAATAAGCTATTGCCCTTTCTCAATCTTCTTTCTAAGCAGAAAGACTCATATAGAAAATGGCCTTCAGTTCCTTAACTATTTGATATGCTACGATAGAATTATTTCTATCAGTAAAAGGAAAATATAGATCTTCTTTTTACTGAATTTGGCTTATAATTATATCGCTAGAGATCTAGACAGAATGAAGGGTATCTAAGATTTGTTCTATGAACTTTCATGAACAAAATTGTTTCGTCGTTTGATCCAGTGACGCCCCACCAAACCGGAACGGATGGGATAGATATTAATAAATTTCAAGCAACATATTATAGATAAGAAAATCCTGAAATGGGCAACGGTTTCGCCTCATCCATTTGTTTCTATGAACCAGAAGCCTAAACCGAATAAATCGCTCTGGAAAATCTTCTGCCACCACGTAGGAATCAAAGCGAGCGGGACTAAATGTCTGCGGATATTGCAGATGTATATCCATAGAGGAAATTTCTTTGACGTATTCGGAATCTCGCTCCTCTTCATCCAAAGGGAGATTATTCCACCGCTTAATAGATGAGTTAGGTTTCAATTTTGGATTATCTTCACTATTATCTCCACTATTATCTCCACTATTATCTCCATTATTATCTTCACTATAGAGAAAGAAATTTCTAATTTTTTTATTTGACATTTTATTAAGGTGCTGCCTTCTCATACCGTAAATGGTGTAAAGCCTCCGCGCCAGTTTTTTCGTCGGCAACAAGCTGCGACGCGAGGAAGGAATGTTAGGATCTGGCTGGAACAGAAGCATGGGGTCCCAGATGAAGCGCCCCCCGAAGAGTCGAGTCGTTTCATCTAATCGATTACAGTGTGTTTCGTATTCATTAGATGAGTCGCCGGATATTCCCAATTCGAGAAATTGCTCGCGTAACAACATATTATCCAACCGGTTTTCCAATCTTTTAACAAATTTATCTGTCACATTAGTCGCAGATTTTTCAAAACTAAATAGATATCCGCTTTTATCACACCATTTACTTTTGTCACCCTTAATCTTATTGAATTCGAAATCTTGTTGGGGTATATAATTCCGATTTTGGTAAAGAAGAATTAAATTATACAAATGATTGGGTTCAGATGATACCCTCATCAATTCATAAGCCCCGCTTCGCAGGAAACGGAGACGCCAAGCCTTATGGGACCAAGTGATCTCGCGCGACACTTCCGTCGGACTTGAGTTTATTAGTTCGGGTGACTGTTGCAGTTCGAAGTCGGTTAGACTGCTAAATCCTCCCTTTCTCATAAATTTAGAAGAACGACTTGGAGAGGTTACACCTGAACAATACTTGGGTTTACCGATAGGAACGGAAAGGGAAAGACTACTACCGCGTCGACTTCCGTCTCTACAAATTTCTGAACGTGAAAAATTAGTCGAGAGGTTTTCTAGTACACCACAAGCTAGGTTCAAGTCATTCTCTACGAGTTTGTCAATAACAATGAAATTTTCTTTCTCTCTCATATCCATTTGGAGCGAATCGCGAGCTACTAATCCAGCTAGTATCCCTAGGATATGCGAAAATAGAGTGAATTCGTTAAATGTTGACTCGGTTATTGAAGGTTCCACATACCAGTTAGACAAATAATAAAATCGCATCTTTAACGCGTTACGACCAATATATGTATTCGTGAGATAAGTATCTATCAAACTATTCTTTGAGGTAGCTTCCGCTATTTCGTGAGAAAAGATGTCCCATTCGGAACCGGATTCTATCCCATTGCCCATATCACTAGCAGTCGAATGTTGTCTATGCAAAGCTAATTCAATTGCGTCGCTACATATAATCTTACTTCTTTTGGAAGTACCTATTAATAACGCCTCATTAGCAAGGAGGAATAAATCTCGTCTACTATAACCCGTAGTTCCAGACCCAGTACCTTCAATAAGAGGAAGGGACGGATTAGCCCCCATTTCGCAACCTTTTATACGTAATAGAATTGATAAATCTTTTTGACGTTGATACCCGTTGGATTTTCGAAAGTTTATCAATTAGTTTAACCGGTTCGGAGCTATTGGAGCTGGATCTATCCTCGCAGGTACGTGAGTCGTAGCGATAACAACATTCTTGCGCATGTTAGAATTGCCGCGCCTGTCACCAATACTTTTCAATATTTGGCAAAGTAAGAATTTGGGATCAGCTTCTAGCTTATGATACGAACGATGAATATTCAATTCATGAATATCTTGAATCCATAGTGTACAGGGAGACATCTCTTTCGCCATTTCAAAAACGAAATTTAATCGGTGTACGCTTTCTTTCGAAATGAAATTTCCACGTACATTATTGAAAAAGGATCGGTTGTATATCAGCTTTTTCATTGGTAGTTTCACCACTGGAAAGTAGGAATCGAATGCTACATCTCTAATAATAGAAGATCGGCCAGTTTCTATGGGTCCTACTAGCAAAATTCCTTTAGATGGTAGTAATCCCGATTGGAGTGAGATAGGTATGTCATGACATGGCATATTTAGTAGACTGCCTCTTCGTCTCGTTGTTACTGAAAATAGAATATTTCTCTCGAGGGCGGAAAAAGACCACTTCTCCGCAGGATCCAACTTACGGATCTTGTGACTCAATAGATCATTTCGCCAGAATTGACGTAAGTATGCCAAAACATTAGATCTCTCTTGTGGATAAGGTTCATGAGAAATCTCGTTGCTCAATAAATCATAATTAGAGTTCAATTTCGACACATACCTATAAAGAATTTTATTCGTCACTAAATGTTGAGTCAGTAGTTCTTTCTTACTATCTAGGATATCGGGGCTTTCTTTATGAAATATCCATGAATCGATTTCATCTTTCACAAAGAAGAAAAAGATTATATTATTTATATAATTCAAGAATCTATTCAAAGAATAGATTAATAGATCTCTCGTTGACATTTAGCTTGTCGAAGGGGAATGCATTACCTCTTTCAAATAGGATCCACGCGTTGGGTCTGTCAAATATTCAATAGTATTGAAACGTTTCCATAAATGAAAGGAATTGGAACCCGAAACGGCAGACAATGGGTGTTTGAATAATGCAAGAACAATTAATACTGAAAGGATGAAGTAATGGGAGATAGACCTAGTGGAAAATTGAGATACTGACCATCCTCCCGAATGTAAAATCTCCGCTTCATCAGGAATTTCTTCGAAAATAAGAAGACCTATCTCGGATACTATAGTATTGATAGAATCGTTGTCGAATCTCAATCCTAGGCTTTGCAGTCTTTGGGATAAATAGGCTTTCGCACCATCTACTACATCTTCAGCCATTCTTTTATAAATTCTAGGAAAATTATGATTTGAGTCATAACTTATTTTAAGTCCTATTTCTGGATATGTTTCTCTAATCAGGTCGTAAAAGTATTTCCACCAGGTGGGGGTAAAAAACCAAGGTATGTAATCTCTAAATAAGCTCCATTTTTCACCGATATTGTCTTTCCAAAAGATCCAAGAGATCTTATATCTGTTCAAATCTTTTAATAATTCATTGAAATTGATAAAGTTGGATGGACGAATAGCCTCCCTCCGTATAGATTGATCCGCAAAGTCCGTATCTTCGTACGCAACCTCCTTTCCAATCGATTCTGCTATAGATCTCGATGTTACATCGTTGCATAATGGGAGTCTTAGCGACCAATAAGATGTTTCCAACTCTTCCGGTTCCCCAAAATACTTAATAGACAAATTCTTCTGATAGACTCGATCCAATACCAGATTCTTGAGACGAGGTTGGGGTTGCCGATCCGACGACGAATCGGAGTTTATCGACGTTTTCTCCAAAGAAACTCCATCGCTACTGCACGAATATAGAAATGACTCTATCGTTTCACGAGGAGATAAGTTCAAACCCGCCAGTAACCTCTTCAGATCCGAAATAGAGTTGGAAAGTCCATCTGAATGAGTTACTAATGCTGTGGATTCATGCAGATTAGATAAAATAAATTGAATTGGTGTGAGTACGTGACCAGCAACCTCCCCCGCTGTTTGTTTCGATAAGTTGGATGACAACGAATCCGACAGTTGGGGATGAATAAATGAGATGATATTAGATGAGATGGTTTCATCTTCGGAGCCCACATAGAAGTTTTCTAAGACGTTGAGATAACTACTGTTGCATCTCCCAATAAACAAATTTCTTTTGATTCTCGGAATAAAGTTGCTTTCGGCACAGTTCCGTATAGGTGAGTCGTCTAGAAAGTTTAGTTTATTAACCTGATCGGAGATGTATCTCGAAATATTCTCACCAATATCTCTAGTTGAACCTCCCCCACGGTTTAAATCATGCAGAAACAGATTCCAAAATTGCCTCCCCGTAATGGAAAAATCATCGCCTGAAAATCCTGCTCGGATAGATTCGATGCGGGGCAACCCGATAGAAGTAGGATTCACTGCAGGTTCCAGCTCGGTCGAAAAGCCTACCGATTTCTTACTCACTAACAGTTTGGATTCAATGAATAAACTCTTTTTTCTCTCAAGAATTGTTTTGAGGAAAAGTATCTGTTCATCAATGTAACCATCGAATAAACTTGATAAAAGATCAAGCTTCGTGAGATCTATCTTGTTTAATTTCTCGAGATCTATATCGTTCAATTTTCCGATGCAATAATCAATGGTATATATCAAAACTTTCTGGCGAGTAACCTCAGCAACAATCATTTTATAAAGAAATAAAACATTGAGAAATCGATGAAAATATTTTTCGTTCTGTTGGTTGTTACTACCGAGACTGACACCAATATTATTGAGTAATTCGTTTCTTATTATTGATACACGGCAAATTGATTCCTCCAAGTCATACTTTAAGACTTTCCCGACGGGGAAAGAAGACGAATCCTCGGTCGTATCGAGCCATCTATGCAGATTTGACTGAACATTTTTATACTCATCAATTTGAAAAGTAATATATTCGTTCAATAGGCGCCCTACATTATCTTTCCATTTCAATACTATTTATTCAGTTGCAATTCTTGTTACACCGGTGTACTCCCCGATCCCCGTCCAGCCATCCAACCGATATTTGATTTGGAAGAAATATTCAGTAGATAATGCGCAGAAATAGTCATAGAAAAGAAATATGTATGTTGAGTAGAGAGGTATGATTCTATTTCGTCCATACAATCTAACTAAAAAATATATTGAATGTATGTTACTCTCTTCTTTCAATTAGTTTAAAAAAGTAGTATTTTCACTTCGATTACTTATTTCTCTAAGTATACCTAAAAAAGATATTTGAAAATAGTTTGGGAGAATCTCACTGAGGTTGAGGTGTCTGCTACTCGCTAGCCCAAGTTTTCTGCCAGATATTTGAGTAAGCGGCACGTCGCCCTTCATTTTCAATGGAAATCCTTTCCCAGATTTGACGCTATTACTGACGTCAGTAACTATTGCCCCATCAGAAATCAGATTCGACTTCTCGATTATCGAGAGAATTTTGGTGAGTCGATTTATTAATCCATCTCTCATTTGTGAATAAGTGTGTAGAATGGGAAATTCTTCCCCATTTTTGTCACAATCTAATCCGGATATACAGCCACGAAACGACGTCGTTTTCTTACGAGACGTAAATGAAGACAAGTTGGAAAAGGCTTCTCGCTCGAAATCAAATCCCGATCTATCCCCCTGGTGATCTGCTGAATCTCCGGATTCAAGTAACGCCTTGTCATAGGAGTTTAATACTACGGGACTTAATGAGTCGTTTCTCAATTGTGTTGCTTGTAACCGACCCGGATCTCGCTTGTTACGATTTTCCCAAAAGAATAACGAATCGAAATCACTTTGGTTGTTTTTAGAAACTACCAAATAGTTGTAGAATTTGAAAAACCTACGTGAATTTTGTAAACACCTACCCCTACAAAATACTTGAATCCTTTCAGGATCATCCTTGGATATATCTCTGCCAAGGAGTGAACCCCTCACTACGCATGCCTTCCATCTACCGGAAACCAGAGGAATCATCGCATCATAGCGAACTTGCTTCTCTTTTTTCGTCGAACCTGCAGAAATATCTTCGTTCAAACCTAAGTAGTGGGAAACAGATATTCTCCTCTTTCCACTCCTTCCAACAGATAAAGGTCTTTCGAATCGGAGGAAGCAGTCGCAGGAGAAATCACCAAGGTTTTCCGCTTGTTTCTCTCTCACTCCGTCACCCCCATTAATGACTCCCGTTAGTACAAAACTTCCTTCGATCGACCTTTTGTCACTCAAGCAATGCATAGAAATTAGTATTGTTAGCAACATCAGCATCTCCAGGGTGATGCCACTATCTCTTTTTAGTGAATCACGCAGATTGCGTAGAAATAGTGAACTTAGAAATCACAAGTCAGATAATCTGATAAAAGGTTCATAATTGGAAGATGGGCTAATTAAAAATTCTCTGAGATGTTGGTTTTTCAATGATTCGAAGAAGTGATCTAATAGACTGACTTCTATTAACTCCGAAATTTTAGATGAAAAATCTGGACTTCCTACGCTTTCTCTTGCCACCTTTTTTACCTTATTTTCTCTTTTCATATTAATTTCATGCGGTAGATACTATCTATTTCCCACATTTATTATACCAATAATATTGGAAATTTCAAGATAGGATGGAATACATATTTCAAACGAGTCTAGTGATTTCTGTGAATAGTCGTATCCAAAATTGGAATTAGATCGGGAATTCTAAATTGTTATTGTCGGGGAGACCCACAGAAATCCCATCCACCTTAACAGTTCCTCTCTGTTCCAAGTGGAGCGATGGGATCGAATTACCCAATTGGATGGGCGAACGACGGGAATTGAACCCGCGCGTGATGGATCCACACTCCATTGCCTTGATCCACTTGGCTACGTCCGCCCCCTCTGTTGATTTAGTTGGCTCCCCACCGGACGTGAACAAGATCTATCCGTTCAGCAGTCTAGATAGGTCCTTCGGTTGATACACATACATATTAGCTGTATGTATATAGCAAGACAATAGAAAATCTTTGAAATGAGGAATACACTCCTTCTTCTATCCAAAAGATTGGGGTGGGAGATTGCAAGCATTCTGCAAATCGGAGTAGGAAACTTCGTAATCTATTAAATCGCAGAAGGATATTCCAAATAGTTTTCAGAATTTAAGGTTGGAAACTGATAGTCGTGAAATTGTGAGAAGCTGCTACCATTCCTTTTATTCGTTCCGCCGCACGAACTTTCATCTCATTGGACACCAAACCTCCCCTGAAGTTGAGAGATTTGGTATCCAGTTGTGCTGCATAACCAGACGGATGTTATCCGTTTATAGAAGGAGCTTCAACAGAAGCCAAGTCTAGAGGGAAGTTATGAGCGTTACGTTCATGCATGACTTCCATACCTAGGTTAGCACGGTTTATGATATCAGCCCAGGTGTTTATAACACGACCTTGGCTGTCAACCACGGATTGGTTGAAGTTGAAACCATTCAAGTTGAATGCCATGGTGCTAATGCCTAAAGCGGTGAACCAAATACCTACTACGGGCCAAGCAGCTAAGAAGAAGTGCAGAGAACGAGAATTGTTGAAGCTAGCATATTGGAAGATCAAACGACCGAAATAGCCGTGAGCAGCTACGATGTTGTAGGTTTCTTCCTCTTGACCGAACTTGTAACCTGCATTAGCAGACTCATTCTCAGTTGTCTCTCTGATCAAACTAGAAGTTACCAAAGAACCATGCATAGCACTGAATAGAGAGCCGCCGAATACGCCAGCTACACCCAACATGTGGAAGGGATGCATAAGGATATTGTGCTCAGCCTGGAAGACGATCATGAAGTTGAAAGTACCAGAAATGCCTAGAGGCATACCGTCAGAGAAACTTCCTTGACCAATTGGGTAGATCAGGAAGACGGCGGTAGCAGCTGCGACAGGAGCCGAGTACGCAACAGCGATCCAAGGACGCATACCTAGACGGAAGCTTAGTTCCCATTCGCGACCCATGTAGCAAGCTACACCAAGTAGGAAGTGAAGAACGATAAGTTCGTAAGGACCACCATTGTAAAGCCATTCATCGACGGAAGCTGCTTCCCAGATTGGGTAGAAATGTAACCCAATAGCTGCAGAAGTAGGGATGATAGCGCCAGAGATAATGTTGTTACCGTATAACAAAGAACCAGAAACGGGTTCGCGGATACCATCAATATCTACAGGAGGAGCTGCGACGAAAGCAATGATGAATACAGAGGTTGCGGTTAGCAAGGTGGGAATCATTAAGACACCGAACCATCCGATGTAAAGACGGTTTTCGGTGCTGGTAATCCAGTCGCAGAAGCGACCCCATAGGCTTGCGCTTTCGCGTCGTTCTAAAGTTGCGGTCATGGTAATTTTTGGTTTTCAAGAAATAATTAGTGATTCCCCAGGCTAGTAAGCTTGTTAATTTATAATATATCACAAAAACTAATCTGTGTCAACCGAAATTAATTGAGTCCCCAGAATTCTCGGATATGGGGGCTTCTTCCCAATATCTCAGACAATTTTTACTCCATGCGATGCGCGTCCCAATCAATTTCAGTCTCTGAAAAATTGGTCATGCGTCAAGCCTTTTTGCGAGGCACTCCGCAACTCTGCATCGGCCCCCCCCCCCCCGCTACCCTATTAGGAGGAGTCTAATAAATAATTAACAACCTAAGAGAGAAGTAGTTGCCAATTCCCACTTGTGGCTTAGATTGGACACCCGTTATTCGTCGTTCACCCCTCACTCAACCATTTCTTCGTAGTGCTTCTTGATTCCCAGATAGTTTGTGCCCCGGTTCCAATCCGCGACGAAAATATCGTGGATTGGAACGAATCCGAAACTAACGGAAATGGGCAAAAGCTTTGTTGGCTTCCGCAACTTTATGAGTCTCCTCTTTCCTCCGTATGGCACTACCGGAATTTCTGGCGGCATCCATTGATTCATCACTCGATCTTAAAGCCATACTTCGACCTGAGCGTTTTCGACACGCGATTAATGACCACCGGATAGCCGAAGCTTTTCCCTCTGCCGGTACTACTTCAACGGGAACTCGATAAGTTGATCCACCTACACGTTTGGTTTCTGTCACTACGTCGGGAGTTACCCCGCGCACCGCCTGTCGCAGAACAGACAGTGGGTTCCTATTTGTCTTTTACCTAATCCGCTTCATAGCCTGATAAAAAATCTGATAAGCCGGTGATTTCTTGCCATTTTTCAGGATACGATCAACTAGCATATTGACTAATCGATTACGATAAATTGGATCTGATTCGATAGTTTTCTTTCTGTTCACTACACTGCTCCGATGTAATACGAGTTTACGAATATAAATATGTCAGATTTCAATCAATTCTTTTATTTCAATGGTATCTTATTTCAATGGTATCTTATTTCAATGGTATCTTAGGCTACTATTTCGGCTTCTTCACTCCATATTGTAGGGTGGATCCACCAGTTAGTCGAGGATCTCCCTCCAAACTGCACGTGCGACTTTCATCGAATACAGCTTTCCACATGATTGACTAGAAACTATTCAAATGATTTTGAACCATTTATTTTTTGAGATGCAAATCATATTTACTCATTGCATATTGGGTATCCGTTTTCCCTTATTCCACGGATAAAAAAATCGAAATTTAGATATAAGAGAAGAAAATCTTGCAATTCAGTTATCTTACTAGGAATGTCCGTAGGTTTATCAATCCAATCAGTAGATGTGCATAAAGCCTTCACTGAATCTCCGTAGTCGTAATCTAAACCTGTTCCAAGAGGAAAAGACGTCCCAAGTCCAGGTGGGAGTCCAGGTAAAACTCAACTTAGTGGAGTAGAACACCTTAGACACCAAATTGTTTCACACAAATAGATAGATAATAATTAATCTCTATCAATCTCTGTAGTAGCAGGCTTCAGTCCCCTTGCAATACTGGGTCAGCTACACATTTAACATATCAGAACAACTGATACGGAATCGTCGCAATGATACAAGTTGTGACAATGTTCTGCAACGCACTAGAACGCCCCTTCTTACGATCCTTCACCCCTACAGCATCTAAGGTTCCTCTAACGATGTGATACCTAACACCGGGTAGGTCTTTGACCCTTCCGCCTCTCACGGGGACCACCGAATGTTCCTGCAAATTATGGCCAATACCTGGTATGTAAGCCGTTACCTCAAACTTGGAGGTTAATCGAACTCTCGCGACTTTACGTAGGGCAGAGTTGGGTTTTTTTGGTGTAGTCGTGGAATAGTCGACAGCTCCAATGTCACTATACGGAACCGTACGTGAGATTCCCACCTCATACGGCTCCTCGTCATTCAGTTACCCCCGAGATGAGAAAGGGAGTCCAAAATTCCTCCCAATTGTTTTCAACTACAAATACAAAATAAAAGGAAAAAGTTAAATTCTTTTCAATTTATTTTTAAGGCTTCGGCTTCGCGCCCCACTCATTTTCTGGATCCCGTTATTATTAATAAGCAACGCAGATAGAAAGATGAAAAATCTATCAAATCGATGGGTAGATTTGTTAATGAGTTCCCCGTTTTCGTGCAAGTAATATGATGCGGATTGAGTATGGAGGAGATTGACGAGTCGGTATCAGCTTATCCGCATCATTAATCATTTTTTGATAAGGAATCCATTTTGAAATGAAGACAGTTTCGATATCTCACTCTCGTTCTTTATTTCGTCTCGACGAGGCTATCTGAGGAGGATCCGGCAACCTAACGCCAACGAACTACCCTAACAAGTAGGTGAGCTAAAAAATGGAGTAGGTAGGATCCAATCACTACCTGAAGTTTGCCGGCGACGACGACGCTGAAGTAGCAATGGGAGAAACAAAAAAAAAATAAAAATAAGTTAAGGTTAAATAGGTTATAAGTTAAGGTTACTAGGTTATTTGCTTACTAGGTTATTTGCCTAGTTGATTGCGGCTTAGTCAGCCTGTTCCGTCGCGATCCACTGGTCAAGCCCCACTGCATTCTACTACCCCTCCTCCGCGAACCGAATCAGAAATCTAGGTTCCGCAGGGAAAGGATTGTACCACAAGAGCTCGGGGAGGTCAAGCCGTTTCTGTCACCAGTTGTTACTAGCAATCCCATATCTCAGAGATTATGAGTGAGAGAGACCGAAAGCCTAGCGGAGGGGGAGTTAGCACCGGTTAGGGGTGGGGTGCTGGTATATTAAGTATTAAGTATAGTTATAAGGCTACAAGGATGTTAAGTAGAGGTGGAGGCAGCCTCGACTCCCTCGCAACATTCTTCGGAAAATATTTTCAATTGAATTTGGGGACTTGCCAAACTGAAACTGCCTCTCAGTTTCTTTTTGGGTGGAGCTAGTAAAACAAATAGGCCAAGCACACCGAGCAATCTGTTACCTCCGCTCATATCTTATCTCCATGGTGTGGGACCCATAAAAACTATTTCGAGCAGGAAGAGAAGAGCTCTGTTTACCATCCATATCTGCTTCTGCTTGTTTAGCTCCTTCCAATTACGCTGGGTTTTCCATATTGATTTCACATTGAATAATGCATCCTAACACCGGAGGAAATATCTCATTGGAGCTTAATTTACTAAAACTAGATTGGGAAATGAGGTAACGGATTTCGGGAAGCCATATCCCAGGCTTTGAATTCATTAAAATCTCTATTTATCTCAAAAATCTTTATTTATCTCAGATGGGGCTTCTCTTCCTTATCTCATAAGGAAGTAACGAAAAGACGCCTCAAG